CAATTGAATTTATCCTTTCAATTGGTTGGTATTTTTGCTTATCCTCGTATCTTTCAAAAATTGAAACTTAGGGAAGTGCTTTATAAACATATGTATAAAAAGAACATATTTCATTTAGCCTTTTCATGCCTACTATAACTAGTTATTTTGGTTTTCTACTAGCAGCTTTGACTATCACCTCAGCTCTATTTATCGGTCTGAGCAAGATACGACTTATTTGAAATTAATTAAATGAACAATTCATAAAAAAAATCTTTCTATGGCAGTTCATATCTTCTACAGTTACTTAACGTATCAATTTCCAATTCTTGGTCATTGAGATTTATAGTCAATACAGATTAATATTTAAGGATAAATATTACCTCCCCTTTCCCCTTTCAAACAAATTGAAATGATTGAAGTTTTTCTATTTGGAATCGTCTTAGGTCTAATTCCTATTACTTTGGCCGGATTATTCGTAACTGCATATTTACAATACAGACGTGGTGATCAGTTGGACCTTTGATTAATTAACATCTCTTTTTTGATTGACCTCCTACTTCCTTTAATCCGCGGGAGGTCAAATTTAGATTGCTGTTCAATTATTTAAGTGTAATTTTCGACCTAACGCGATTAACAAGAACACAGAATCACGCTCTGTAGGATTTGAACCTACGACATCGGGTTTTGGAGACCCACGTTCTACCGAACTGAACTAAGAGCGCCTTATTATCATTATCACAATAAAGATTTTGTGACCCCAATTAATCTTGCATATATATCATAAAATTAAAGATTTATTATGTATGTCCAATTTATCTCAATTGATCCCTCGTTACTGCTCATAAGATAAGTAATAGGTAGGGATGACAGGATTTGAACCCGTGACATTTTGTACCCAAAACAAACGCGCTACCAAGCTGCGCTACATCCCTTTCAATTGGTCTACAGTGTCATTGTAGAGAATCCCTGTCTTGTTTTCCACATCTTTACTTCCTCCATTGATATACAAAAATTCTCTTTTCATTTCTTCTTTTTGGTCTCATATATCATATAACAAACATATAATATATTAAAAGACTTATATTATATAAAGTATGAAATAAATATGAAACCTACCATAAAAAATTAATATTTTTTAGTAATTTCAGGTAGAAATATCTTTTTTGTACATTTTAATTTTAATTAGGGACTCCGCGTACAAATACAGGCGGTCAGTCATTAACTACATATACACATCTGGTCATATATGTATTACCATTATGTATTACAAATTACAATAAAATTACAATAACGAATAAAGAAAGAGGAGTTTTTCAAATGCGAGATCTAAAAACATATCTCTCCGTGGCACCGGTAGTAAGTGCTTTATGGTTCGGGTCTTTGGCAGGTTTATTGATAGAGATCAATCGTTTTTTTCCGGATGCGTTGATATTCCCCTTTTTTTCATTTTAGTTATTGATATGAGAAGGGGGAAGAAGATTAGAGATACAATCAAATCTCTGTAACTAATCCCTACCCTTGCCTTCTTTTTTTCTTTGTTTTTTTTTTTTTAGAATAACTTATTCTAAAAAAAAAAAAACAAAGAAAAAGCGGTTTCGCCCTCAGTGAAACTATGAACCCGGGCCCAGGCTCAAATTAATATTAATATAATAATAGAGTGGAAATGAAAATGTGATGGTTGGGGCAACTATATCATACAAGATACTTAACTGAAAATACTGTACGGCAATTCTTAATTATAAATATAGTTAGAAATCATTATATTACTTATTATTACTATATTGATTGCAACGAAATCTTTCTTTTATAATTTGATTTCGAGTTACCTGCTTCTATTTTTTTTTGTCCTTTATTCTTCCTTGCTTCGGATCGGAAAATTAAAGAATTGAGTGAATCATAAACCAAAGGAGGTTCATGGCCAAGGGTAAAGATGTCCGAGTAACAGTTATTTTGGAATGTACCAGTTGTCTTCGAAATCGTGTTAATAAGGAATCAACGGGCATTTCCAGATATATTACTCAAAAGAATCGACACAATACGCCTGGTCGATTGGAATTGAGAAAATTCTGTCCCTGTTGTTACAAACATACGATTCATGGGGAGATAAAGAAATAGATCGAATCGACCGCTCGTGTGTCAGTCTTCCAAGGAAGGTGAAAAATTACATATTATATATAACATATATTTATTTAAATATAAACAAACCCAATCCTATTTCTTAATTCTACATCATGTTTGATCCGATCGAAATAGGATTGGGATTTTCAGGATAAGGAATAAACAAACCATGGATAAATCCAAGCGAATCCTTCTTAAATCCAAGCGATCTTTTCGTAGGCGTTTGCCTCCGATCCAATCGGGGGATCGAATTGATTATAGAAACATGAGTTTAATTAGTCGATTTATTAGCGAACAAGGAAAAATATTATCTAGACGGGTAAATAGGTTGACCTTAAAACAACAACGATTAATTACTATTGCTATAAAACAAGCTCGTATTTTATCTCCGTTACCTTTTCTTAATAATGAGAAACAATTTGAAAGAAGCGAGTCAACTCGTAAGAAAAAAAAAAAAATTGGAGAAGAATAAATATTTTTTATTGAACGTGTTTCTTCATTTTGATGACTTTATCATATTTTATCATACTAATTTCTACTCTACCTTCCCAGAGTTCATTCTCCAGGGAACTCCATTTAAACTATTCCAACGGATTCCTTCCAATCTCTTTATTTTATGATCTCGTTGGAAATCATATAAAGACAACTCTTATTTAATATAGCTATTTGTGCAAGTATTTTACGATTAAGAAGCAACTGTCTCTTGTACAGATTGTGTATTAATTTGCTATAACTAAAGTATACTTTATTCTCGCGAATTACTGCATTTATCCGAGTGATCCACAAACGACGAAAATCTCTCTTTTGTCTACCTCTATCCCGATGAGCCGAAACCAAGGCTCTTATTTTCTGTTGAGTAATAGTACGAGTAAGTCTTGAATGAGCCCCTCGAAAGGTTGATGCAAATAAACGGATTTTTGTTCTACGTCTTCGAGCTATATACCCTCGTTTAATTCTGGTCATTGAATAAATGAAACTTTGATGAATAACTAATCGATTTCCTTTCTTTCAGTTATTCTCTTCCCGTGTCCTAGTCTATTAATAACAAAACGGATTCTTCCAATGTATAAAATAAAAATTCCAATGGCTTTTGCTATTATAACCTTCCCGACCACGATTTTTTCTTTTTTTCTAGGCATTTCACCTATAAAAAAAAAATTGTATTGATACTAGGTATTAAAAACACATAGTAAATAAAAAAGTAATAAATATAAATGGATATAGTGGGTTCCATCGTTTCTATGGTTACTTCTTAAACGGTGAGGTCTTCTCTATACACCGGAGCCCTTCTTTCTTTCATTTAATCAATGTTATTGTTAACTTGTACAGTTCAAACTCTTTGGCTCTACCCATAATTATCCAGTACTAGGTCTTTCACAACGAGATCCACTTATACAGTAACGGTATTTAATTATGAAGATTAGCTGGGTAGCTGACCCTGTTAGTCCGTTCTTGCAAGAGTAAGGCAGAATTTTTCTGCTTTTTAAAATAGGATTTCCCCTGCTTAATGGATACCATTTGCTATCAATGGAGAATTCTTTCTCATCTTAAATTTTAAATTTTTAAATTGAGGTGATTGGATTTGCACCAACGGAAACCATACATTTGATACCATAATAGAAGGGTAGATCTTTTTTATTTTTAGATATTGACTGGAGTTCTTCCATTCTATCCTATTCACTGGTATTGATCGTTGATACTGGATCAATTGTTTTCTTTCTTTTGTCCTAGCCCATGATCTGAACGAGTCGCACATACACCCTAGTACATGTTCCTCGTCGTTGAGGACATCCCCCAAGAGCGGGGGATTTCGTGACATTTCTGATTGGCTGTCTTGTGTTTCTAATAAGTTGTTTAATAGTTGGCATGTTGAATCATATACATAATGGGCTGGTTTAGATCGATCTTAACCGGATGCTTATGAATTATTTTATTTCTATATTAATAGATTAATGAGATTAATTAATAGATTAATGAGATTAATTAATAGAATATTAAATAATAGAATATTAAATCCGGTAAGAAGATAAAATCTCAAATAACGAATTCGTGTGAAATCCTTGTTATTTTTTCTTTTTTATTCAGTCGCTACAAGATCAACAATTCCATGAGCTTGGGCTTCTATTGCTGACATAAAAACATCTCTTTCCATGTCTTCGGATACAACCCATAAGGGTTTGCCTGTCCTTTGTGCATAAACCCTTGTGAGGGTTTCGCGCAGCTTCAGTAGTTCTTCCGCTTCCAAGATAAATTCTCCCGTCTGTGCCTCATAAAAAGAGGCAGCAGGTTGGTGGATCATTACCCTGATGATATAACATAATAAATGTTTATTCTATCTCGCATAATGAAAGGTGAAGAGATAAAGAATAATAATAAAAAAAGATATAATTGAACAACCGTACAGGCATCTTCTTTTGCGCATTGCATACGGCTCTATAATGGAATTCACTTTTTTTTTACCTTACTTACACTTACATGGAAAAATTTTTAAATAAATAAATATAAATTAAATTTAAATATAGGGTCTATCAGACTCAGGTTGGTAAATGATCCAATAACCACCCTTCTTTTTGGAGTAGTTCAAAAATACTATGATGGCTCCGTTGCTTTATATATTTATTTCGTTTGTTATTTAGCAATCCCAAAGTTTCTTTTTTTTTTTTCAAATAAAAAAAACAAGATTTTTTTATTTTCATATTCTTTCATAACATAAATATTGTTAAGATTAAGAGCTCCCGGTGTGAAAACAAAAAAGTTTGTGACGCTGAAATAGGACTCCCGATAGATCGTATAAAATCGGAAATGCCTTTTATCTCATACTACTCTTTCGATACATAATTTAAGGGTAAAAAAAAAATTCTTATATCGAATTCGAAGTGCCATGCTATTATTACTTAATA